TCAGTATAGCTATCCTTCTTCTGACATAGCAACGCCATTTTAATCAGTATCGAAATAAATTATTGAGCTTTCTTTCGACCTTTCTTTTTGTTTGTTGCTATAAAACCGTACACATTCGAAAAAAAGTCTGTTATTTGGTTATTCTCATATAGGTCAAAAATATACATTTAGGTAAGTGTTTTAGTAAGAATATGTATAACAAGAATAAAAAGAACATATTTCCCCTCTCCTCTATTATGCTTACTATAACTAGTTATTTTGGTTTTCTACTAACGGCTTTAACTATAACCTCAGCTTTATTTGTTTGTATGAGCAAAATACGATTGATTTAAAATTTATTAAATCCAAAATTCATAAAAAAAGCGTTCTGTGGGATTCCAGGTATTCCTTACTCTGTACCGCCTTTTATTTGATATTCGTGGGCAATTCGGATTAATATTTATTAGAGATATAATATATTATTACCCCCCGGTTTCCCCTTATCAAACAAATTGAAATGATTGACATTTTACTATTTGGAATTGTGTTAGGTCTAATTTCTATAACTTTGGCTGGATTATGCATAACTGCGTATTTACAATACAAACGTGGCGATCGGCTGGACCTTTGATTAATTAAAATCCGATTGGTCGCCTCCTTTATTGAACTTTAATCCGAAGGAAATTACTTTTGTTTCAGTTAGTGAAGTTATTTAGTAGAGTTTAACCTAACAAGAATGGAATCACGCTCTGTAGGATTTGAACCTACGACATTGGGTTTTGGAGACCCACGTTCTGCCGAACTGAACTAAGAGCGCTTTCTTAGTACAGGCTGTAAAGAAAGGTATTCTTTTTGTAACTCTACTACATCATATACCATATACTATAGATATTATAGTATCATACTTGCTGCTCATAGAAAAATAAGCAGGGATGACAGGATTTGAACCTGTGACATTTTGTACCCAAAACAAACGCGCTACCAAACTGCGCTACATCCCTTTAAATTGAGCTACAGTATCAAAGAATCCCCATCTTTGTTTCCATATCGGTATTTCTTTCATTGATTGGTCTCATTTTTGTATATAACTTGATTTTATATAATATATATGAAATATAATAATAATAACAGACAAAAATTCTATACATATGAAATAAACCGTAAAAAAACGAATCAATTTCCGGAATGTTCAGGAAGGGGGGAATTTTTGTTATGTTTTAAGAGAAGGAAAGTTGAATGATTGTACATTTTAATTAGGAATTCCACCTATAACTAGAAGCGGTTCTTAACTACATATACCTTAAATACAGATACAATGTATTTCAATAAAAATACAATTAAGGAGTATTTTAAATGCGAGATCTAAAAACGTACCTATCCACGGCACCGGTACTAAGTACTCTATGGTTTGGATCTTTGGCGGGTCTATTGATAGAGATCAATCGATTTTTCCCAGATTCGTTGATATTCCCTTTTTTTCAGTCTAGTTATTGATAAGAGGTGACGAAAATTAGAGATATTATTTCTATTCCCTTTATTGTAAAAATTTTATTTAGAGTTAGTAATTTCTATTTTTTTGTTACTTTCTTTTGTAACGAGAAGAGTTGAGTGAATCAAAAATAAAAAGGAGGTTCATGGCCAAAGGTGGTAAAGATGCCCGGGTAACGGTTATTTTAGAGTGTATCCGCTGTGTTCGAAAGAGTATGAATAAGGAATCCACGGGTATTTCTAGATATATTACTCAAAAGAATCGACACAATACGCCCAGTCGATTGGAATTACTAAAATTCTGTCCCTGTTGTTTCAAACATACGGTTCATGGGGAGGTAAAGAAATAGATTACATTTATTTCGATATGTAAACCTATCAAATACCAGCAAAAAAGAACATTATTATCATCATTATATAAATAATATATATTATAATGTTCTTTTTCTTAATTGGAATTAGGATTTCGGAATAAGGAATCAAAAAATGATGGATAAATCCAAACGACGCTTTCTGAAATCTAAGCGACCTTTTCATAGTCGATTGCCCCCGATTGGGCCGGGGGATCGAATTGATTATAGAAACATGAGTTTAATTAGTCGATTTATTAGTGAACAGGGAAAAATATTATCTAGACGAGTCAATAGATTGAACTTGAAACAACAACGATTAATTACTAGTGCTATAAAACAGGCTCGTATTTTATCTTTATTACCCTTTCTTAATAATGAGAAACAATTTGAAAGAACCAAGCCCGCTCCTAGAACCTTAAGCTTTGGAACCAGAAAAAAATAAGCTTATTCTTCAATTGAATCAAAATTACAATCCGAACGCAAACGCAGAAGAATGTTTTTTGATTTAACATGTTCTAAATATTGTAGAGTATGATATTTTCATCCTATGTTTTTATCATCCTAATTTTGTTTCTTGCGACTCCACTTTCCCGGAGTTTATTCTCCGGGGAACGCCGTTTAAATAATTCCGATGCATTTATATTCCAATCTCCTTATTTCATGATCTCATTGAAAATGATATAAAGACAGTTCCTATTTGATATAGCTATTTGCGCCAGTATTTTACGATTAAGAAACAACTGCTTCTTCTGCAGATCATATATTAATTTACTATAACTATGAGATACCCTATTCCCGCGAATTACCGCGTTTAACCGAAGGATCCACAAACGACGAAAATCCCTCTTTTGTTTATCTCTATCCCGATGAGCCGAAACCAAAGCTCTTATTTTCTGTTGATTAATAGTTCGAGTAATCCTTGAATGAGCTCCTCGAAAGCTTGCTGCAAATAAACGAATTTTTGTTCTACGCCTCCGAGCTATATATCCTCGCCTAATTCTGGTCATTGCCTAAATGGAACTTTAATTCATTTAATATTAATAACTAATTAATTTTTATTTCATTGATAGTTATTATTCATGTCTATGTAATAACAAAACGATTGTTCCAATGTATAAAATAAAAATTCTAACGATTTTTGCTATTCTAACCCTTCCCTCCCGACCACCATATTTTTATTTTATTTTTTCCTTGGTATTTTACACCAAATTCTTAATTTAGATTAGTATTAGATGAAATATGGATAATCCATATATATATAAAATAAATGGATCAACTAAATGAAAATGAAATGGTAAGTTCCATCGTTTCTATGGTTATTTATGAAATCAAATAATAAAACGGTAAGTTCCTCTCTATACACCGGAGCCACCCCCCCCTTCATTTAACTAACATGGTTATTGGTCACTTGTACAGTTCACATTGCTCTACCTATGAATTATCTAGTACTAGATCTTTCACAAAAAAATAAATTTGTATAGTAACGGTATTTCATTAGGAAAGTTGGCTGGGTAGCTGATCCTGTTAGTCCGTTCGTTCTTGCAAGAATGCGAGCATAAGTTTAAATCTTATAAGGATTTCTACGCTTTAATGAAATAAGCATTTGCTACCACTAGAGAATTTTTTATCGTAAATTGAGGTGAGTAGATTTACACCAATATAAAACCATAAATTTCATACATAAACAATTTTCGTTATAGTGAATTGAATCGAGTTCTTCAATTCTATCCGTACCGATCGTTGATACTGTAATCTTTTTTGATTTTGTCCTCAAGTGCTATATATAATATAGGATTTGATAGGATTTGAACGAGTCGCACATACACCCTAGTACATGTTCCTCGGCGCTGAGGACATCCCCGAAGAGCGGGGGATTTTGTGACATTTCTGATTGGCTGTCTTGTATTTCTAATAAGTTGTTTAATAGTTGGCATGATGAATCATATCCATAATGGGCCGGTTTAGATCGATCCTAACCAGATAATTATGAATGACTTTTAGTTACTTTAATTTTGAATTTAGTAAAAAGATAAAATACCAAATCAGGATATTTTCGTGAAATAAAGAGCCGTTTCATTCATCCGCCATCCGCTACAAGATCAACAATTCCATGAGCTTGGGCTTCTGTTGCTGACATAAACACATCCCTTTCCATGTCTTCTGATACAACCCATAAGGGTTTGCCCGTTCTTTGTACATAAATCTCTGTCAGGGTTTCGCGCAATTTCAGAAGTTCTTCCGCTTCTAGGACAAATTCTACTGTTTGGGCCTCAAAATAAGAACTAGCAGGTTGATGAATCATTACCCTGATGATATGACATAACAAAAAGTTATTCTATTTTTGATTTATGAGGGGGTGAATAAAAAAGGGAAAATTGAACAACCGTACGGGCATCTTTTGCACGTTGCATACGGCTCTACAATGTAATTTATTTTTACTTTCCATCGAAGAAAGATAAAAACTATCAGACCTAGATCTGTAAATTTGCCATCTTTACTTTCTTTTCCAGAGCTAAAAAAAAAATAATATGATGGCACCGTTGCTTTATATATTTGATTTATTTTGTCTGTAAGCCGGCAATCCCAAAGTTTCTTTTCGATCCAAAAAAAATAGAATAAGGGAAAGAAAAATAATGAATTATCTTTTCTTTATTTTTTGACTCTTTCATAACATAAAAATGGTTCATCGACTCCCTGTGTGAAAACAAAAAAAAAAAGTGTAAAAGTTTGTGCCGCTGAAACAAAATCCCGATATAGAAAAACAAAAATATTTTTTAATCTCATACTACTCTCTCGATACATAATCGAATGTTTTTGAAAAATAATAAAAATAATTTTCATATCGAATTCGAAGTGCCATGCTATTATTACTTAAATATTCCTATTTCATATGGAGAAGGCATAGTTTTCTTTTTTTTTATCAAATAAAAAAACTCATTGGCGCCAAGCGTGAGGGAATGCTAGACGTTTGGTAATAGCCCCCCCGACCAAGAGAAAAGATCCCATTGAAGCAGCTAATCCCATGCATATTGTATGTACCGTTGGTCGCACAAATTGCATAGTATCATAAATAGCAACTCCGGGTATTACCCACCCGCCGGGAGAGTTTATAAAAAAAAAAAAATCTTTGGTATCATTTTCTATACTGAGATATACCATAAGACTAATAAGTTGATTCGAGATTTCACTATCAACCCCCTGGCCCAAAAAAAGGAGTCGTTCTCGATAAAGTCGGTTAATTAGGATTAAACTGTCTCCCTTCGAAACCATACATGCACCTTTTGATGCATACGGTTCCCAAAAATTGGGGAAAAATCAATGTGTATTGTATATTTCCGCCGCTTTATTTTTTCATAGCGGATTGTTTCTAACAAAGTAACTTTACTTTTTTATTGCATATTTCACATATTTCAAAAAGTCTGAGTGTTTTTCTTTTTCCCTATAATTCAATAAAAAAAACTGATCGAACTAACCTTTCATTGATGTATTCTTTTCACCGATATTCAATCCAAATCACGATGCTATTTTCTTGTTCCTGAGTGGGACTCTTTCATATTTTTAGGTTTCTGCTCTACTCCGGGTAAAGATCCGACCGATTTTTATTTGCATATGCATATATAGGACAAATGCTCCTAATACCATTACCGTTTCTTTTTGCTTTGCTACATACACAACCTTGCTTTTGTTTTTCAATTCATATCTTCTGCCAATCTTATGCCAATCGTCATATTACTCGATTGATTAAGATATCTCCTAGGGAGACCATTCAAGTGAAAATCATACAATACATATATATATATATATATTTATCATTCGGGTTTTCTAAACGGAGCCTGGATACTTATTGGTTCATCCAAGTCAACCATAAACTATTTGAATTGTAATTGAGAATATTAATACCCCCCCACAACAAAAAAAGGGATCTAATGAATTGTACTTCACGCTTCCTTTTTTTGATGATTCAATTAATCATTTTACATTTTAGGGTGAAACAAACATAGAATATCTCGGAAAGAGAACGGGGAAATCCCATATGACCCAAAATATATGACAAGCCGCACTATATGTCAATCCAAGTTGAATATGCCTCTCCGGGAAGTCGAAAGGGTACTCTTGGAACACCAATAGGCATGAAGAAATAAAAAAATAAGGACTTTATTTTACTTTGATGTGGAAACGTAACAATGGGTTGATTATCTTCATACGAATATCTTATAAATCTTATATCAAAATAAAAAAAAAATGTAGATTAGATTGAATCGACAGAAAAAAAAAATCAATCCTAGTAAAGTAAAATTATTACGAATAGGCGGGTCTTTTGAAAACCCGATGGGACATAGTTGCTCATATAAAGTAAAGTGGTATTAACCCCTGATTGCATATTGATACTTATCGGGTATAAAATAAATATGTTTCTCTTTGTTCCTACAAATAGAATTGTTTGGTTAGTAGTAACATAATGCCAATAGAATAGAAAAAGAGAAATCTCTGTTTCGCGATAATCTACTGAAAGCAACTAGGTCCGTAGTTTTTTCCAATGCAATAAAATTACATTTTTTCTTTGATTAAAGTAAGGGGTATTTCTATGGGTTTACCTTGGTATCGTGTTCATACCGTCGTATTGAATGATCCCGGTCGGTTAATTGCTGTCCATATAATGCATACAGCTCTAGTTTCTGGTTGGGCCGGTTCGATGGCTCTATATGAATTAGCAGTTTTTGATCCCTCTGACACAGTTCTTGATCCAATGTGGAGACAAGGTATGTTCGTTATACCCTTTATGACTCGTTTAGGAATAACCAATTCATGGAGTGGTTGGAGTATCACAGGGGGGGCTATAACGAATCCGGGTATTTGGAGTTATGAAGGCGTGGCAGGAGCACATATTGCCTTTTCTGGTTTGTGTTTCTTAGCCGCTATTTGGCATTGGGTTTATTGGGATCTAGAAATATTTTTTGATGACCGTATAGGAAAACCCGTTTTGGATTTGCCCAAAATATTTGGAATTCATCTATTTCTATCAGGGGTGGCTTGCTTTAGTTTTGGTGCATTTCATGTAACTGGACTGTATGGTCCTGGAATATGGGTTTCTGACCCCTATGGACTAACAGGAAAAATCGAACCCGTAACTCCGGCGTGGGGTGTGGAAGGTTTTGATCCTTTTGTTCCAGGAGGAATAGCTTCTCATCATATTGCAGCCGGGACATTGGGGATATTAGCGGGCCTATTCCATCTTTGTGTCCGCCCACCTCAACGTCTATACAAAGGATTACGTATGGGAAATATTGAAACCGTTCTTTCCAGTAGTATTGCTGCTGTTTTTTTTGCCGCTTTTATAGTTGCTGGAACCATGTGGTATGGTTCAGCAACTACGCCGATCGAATTATTTGGCCCCACTCGTTATCAATGGGATCAGGGATACTTCCAGCAAGAAATATATCGAATAGTTGAAACCGGGCTCTCCGAAAAAAAAAGTTTATCGGAAGTTTGGTCTAAAATTCCTGAAAAATTAGCCTTTTATGATTACATCGGCAATAATCCGGCAAAGGGGGGATTATTTAGAGCGGGTTCAATGGACAACGGAGATGGAATAGCTGTTGGATGGTTAGGACACCCTATCTTTAGAGATAAAGAAAGGCGCGAACTTTTTGTACGTCGTATGCCTACTTTTTTTGAAACA